GGGGGCTAATTCGAATCCTTCAGGTAAAATAAGAACAGCCCCCACATTCAAAGATCCCCGTTTCCCATTAGAAAGAACCTGTTTCAGTTGGATATCATAGGGAATTCTAACAACTGCTTCAAATACAGTATCCGGAAGTACCGCTTGTGGAACCTCAATATCCACGGGCTTATTGGCTAAATGACAATTGGCGCATACAATACGCCCAGTAGCTTCTCGTGGATTCTCATAACCCTGTTGTGCAAAAATGGGATATGCGTGTGAAATAGATGTCCAAGTTATTACATATATAAATATAATGACCGATACGAAAATGGATCGAGTCATCTGTTCCTTTATCCAAGAAAAGATATTTCTATTTTGCATGGTCCAATCATTGATCCCGAAAATTTCTACAATAAATTGGGTAGGTTGCTAGTAGAGTTCCCTATCCACGATTCTGCTATTTTACTGGGATCCAGGAGTCATTTCCCGGATCGGTAGAAACTTAAAAAATAAGTAACATTTTGAATGGTTTGTTTATGTACGAAGTCAAAAAAACATTATGATTAGATTTATATCAGTAGATCATTTTTAGTCATTCATTGAATGATAAATGACTACAAGTGACGGAGATACACGATTTAAATAACGGAAGATCCAATATTTTAAAATTGTATCTAGAATGACTGGAAAGGTGGAAACAAGACCAGATATAATTTGATTATTATGATAAAATCCAAAATCCTTGTAGACAGAACCAATCATTAGTTCCCAACCATGAGGCGAGTGGAATCCAATACATAAATCCGTTAATAAAAGAATAGAAAAAGCTTTTATTGTGTCGCTTAAGTTATAGATAAATTTCCGAACCCAAGAATTAATAATACCAAGTTCTTCATTACCCAGAATAGAATAACCACTTAGAATAGCGAAGCTTATTATATTTGTCGAAAAATGTAAAATGGTATGGATATGATCCTCATTGTACATTTTGACCAATTGGATCGTTTCTTTGTGTATTCCTATATGAAGCTTTTGTATATGTGTATCGGGGTACTCCTTTATCATTTCGTCCAAAAGGAAGAGTTCTTCTAATTCTATGAATTTTTCCAGAACGTTCTTTTCTTGAATATCATTCAAAAAAACTTCGGATTGCCCAGCATTCCACCAATTAGTAACCAAAGATTCCATACTTTTATTAAATGAGAAAGAAATCCACCAGGGCAAAAAAACTATAGATGTAAGATATAGAAGGGGGTTGAATGCTTTCTTTTTTGGCATTTTGAATCTGTGAATTGTTAATGAAACCACCTCATTCCTCGATTCTATCCAATCTGATATTTCCATGAAACATGAGTTCTATAACAAACAGGGTATTGAATCCACAGACCCCCTTTATTTAAATTTAATTAAAATAAAATTAATTTTAATTAAAGGGCTAATCCTTAGATCTGGAAACAATATTTTTTTTATTATGTCTTCATTCGAAGCAATTGTATCCTTTCGCTGAATGCCCTAACGAGCCACTTCAAGTCAAGAAATGCATATTTTTCGAATTTCGAGACAAAACAAAAACAGAATTGAATTACAAGATATGATCCATCTATATCTAACATATCAATTAAAAAATATTGGACCCCAAAAATATGAAGTATATATATAGTCTTAGTTTTTCGGATATATATGATGAATCCATACTTAGTATACTTGTTACGAGTATGAAAAAATGGAGTTGATTTTCATATACAATCCATCAAAAACTTTTGGTGGAAAAAGCGCTTTGTTTTCTTTTTTCTGGTTGTTTCACACGCGTCTGCTTTTGCTCGAATGAGCGACCTGAAAAAACAAAACAGAACTCAATGCTGCGAAAGCATTCATTCTTCAATTCATTTCAAAATACTTCAATTGGTACGCGCAAAAAATAGGCCAATTCCGCAGCCTTTTGTTCAATTTCTCGTGGAGTCAAATTCTCATCAGTACGAGTCAAAGGAATGGCACCCTGGCCTCTGATTTCCATATAAAGTACACGCCGGGAATAAATACCTTCTTTAACCTCTATTCTAATCGACTGAATATCTCTCATAAGGAATCGAAGAAAGATTCGACGATTTCTTCCAGGGAATCCCCAACGAAAAATACACACTATTCCTTTTTTTCTATCGAATCTATCATAACCACTACCCACATTCCACGAAATTGTGCACCACAAATAGGAGCTAATGAACATACCCGCGATCCCATAGAAAGACATCACGATCCCTTGTGGGAAAAAAAGGATTTGCTGAGAAGGAAATAAGGATATCAGATTCCTACCAAGGTAACTAGAAGTTCCAACCAATAAGAATCCCAGTGAACCTAAAAAAAGGATACAGGCCCAACATAAATTACTTGTTTTTCGAGACCCCATTATAAGTTCTATCCATATATGTTCTGATCGCCAGTTCATACTAGATCCAGTTGTTTAATTTTATTGAAATTTAGAGAATAACCAAAATTTGACTTTCTTTTTTTGTTCCTGAAGCAACTCTTATCAACTAGCACTCTTATTATGATGTGAACCATTAGGAGTAATTAATCGAATCGCTTAGATATAAAAAAGGATCCCCCTCATATAATCCCACTATAGATATCTACAGAGATATTTTGACTTTCCATTTCATACATCTGCGGACTCCCTTTTGAATATATAATCTATTTATCCCCATATATCATCCCATGATGTTTCCACGCGCATAATAGCTCTTTCATTTGTGTTCGGAAGAATCCACATGTTGTATCCTATGTCCACTAAATAGATAGATAAATTTAAATAGATATAGATATCTGTATTATGACCCAAGTCCGAGTCTTGAAAAAAAAAAATGAACGAGATTGGGTCCCGTCGAATCTAGAGAATCTTGTTTTTTTGAACATGAAGAGATAGGGAAGCCATTGCAATTGCTGGAAATACTAGACCCACTAAAGGCACAAAAACAGAGGGGAAGTTTAAAGTTGTCATAGAATGGATACCTCGATTTAATATTTTGTACCTGTTATAAAGATATCTTATGATAAGTATATCTATTATCAGTATATAATAATAGGTACAAGAAACGTAGAACTAAATAAGTGTACCTATTCACTTTTATTTTCTATAATATATATTTATTATTATTGTTCTCTTATACTTATCTTCTAATAAATACCAAAAAAGGTTCTTACTTGGAGAATAATTATATCTATAATAAATACGTAATGTAATAAAATAACATGAATTTTTCCTAATTTAGGAGAAAAATTCACTCTTTTATCCTATTGATAGAGCCTTCCCGATTACTAATCATGTATTATATAGGTAGAAATAAAATGGATCTGTAGCAAATAAGAAAAGTGATTATCAACAACTTATGATCCGTTATACAATTGTATTTTATAACCTCAAGTAAAACTCCGTGCTTATTATTTTTTATTTTCACTTTGATTACCATAAACTAAATAAAATGGAAACTAAATACTTGTAAACTTCAAATAAAAAAAACAGAATTAAATGATCTACTTGATTCAATTTTGATTCAAAGGACAGAAACCGTGAAGCTGAAATAACTCACTCAGAACACCCTTTAAAGGATTACGTGGTACGATTGGGTCGAATAAGCCCTTATGGAATAAATACTCAGCTTCTTGTGACCCATCAGGTACTGTCTTATTCAATGTTTGTTCAATTACTCTTTTACCTGCAAATGCAATGTAAGCATTAGGTTCGGCAATAATGATATCTCCTAACATACCAAAACTGGCAGTCACCCCACCGGTTGTAGGAGATGTAAGGATTGATACGTAGAATAACTTTTTATTTGATTGATAATCATATAAAGCTGAAGATATTTTAGCCATTTGCATCAAGCTCAAACTTCCTTCTTGCATGCGGGCTCCCCCCGAAGCACACACTATAATAAGGGGTAGAGATCTATTAGTAGCATATTCGATCAAACGGGTGATTTTCTCGCCTACTACGGATCCCATACTGCCCCCCATAAACTGAAAATCCATAATCCCAATTGCGATGGAAATACCGTTTAATTGACCTATGCCTGTTTGAACAGCCTCAGTTAACCCTGTCTTTTTTTGATAAAAATCAATACGATCTTTATAAGGCTCCTGCTCCGAATGAAATTCAATGGGGTCCACCGAAACCATGTCCTCATCCATAGCATCCCAAGTGCCTGGATCAATCAAAAGTTCGATTCTTTCTGAACTACTCATTTTCAAATGATATCCACATTGTTCACAAATATTCCGTTTTAACCTAAAAAATTTCTTATAATTTAATCCATAACAATTTTCGCATTGAACCCACAAATTCCTGTATTTTTTACTTATATCGAGATCACTTCCACTTGCGCTAGTTTGTATACTGATGAAACTATCACTGTCAATACTATTTACGCTTTCACTACAAATGTAACTATAAATGTAATTCTTACTGTAATTGTCACTACCGCTTGAAATGTAACTATCAATATGGATTTCAGAACGAAGATAACTCTCAATGCAACTAGTAATGTGATTATTCCACCTATATTGAGTATCATACATGTAACGATTGTAGTAGTGATTGTCACTCTTAGGTCCATCATTCGGATAACTATAATTTAGGCAACTAGAAAAAAAACCGCCCAATTCACTCAAAAAAGAACGATCGTCTTCAACCTCAAAAATCAAATTTTCAATATCCAAATATATGGAATAATTTTCACCATTACTATCCTTAACTAAAAAAGTGTCATCACAGATCAAACTCCGAATGTTGCTGACACCAAATAAAGGATCAATATTATTCGAGCTGTCACTATCAATCCAACCATGAATCATGTTATTTATAACAGGGTCTTCACCCCCATTTGTATTTCCAACGGGTCGAATACCCTCTAGTGATTTACTTAACCCGCACCCGTGTTCTAACTCCTCCTTAAACAACATCGAATTGAACCGCCATTTTTCCATAGAGCCTTCCCGCCCTCCTATTTGAATGAAAATAC